GTTAATGTAGCTTAAACTACCAAAGCAAAGCACTGAAAATGCTTAGACGGGTTAACTCAACCCCATAAACACACAGGTCTGGTCCTAGCCTTCTTATTAGTTATCAGTAGGATTACACATGCAAGTAACCGCATCCCAGTGAGAATGCCCTCTAGATCCTTACGATCAAAAGGAGCGGGCATCAAGCACGCCAAATGGCTGCTCACCACGCCTTGCTAAACCACACCCCCACGGGACACAGCAGTGACAAAACTTAAGCAATTAACGAAAGTTAGACTGAGCCATACTGATACCCAGGGTTGGTAAATTTCGTGCCAGCCACCGCGGTCATACGATTAACCCAAACTAATTCAACACGGCGTAAAGTGTGTTTAAGAATACCATCAAATAAAGTTAAATTTTATCTAAGCCGTAAAATGCTCCAGCTAAAAATAAAATAGACCACGAAAGTGACTTTAGCACCCTGAAAACACGACAGCCAAGACCCAAACTGGGATTAGATACCCCACTATGCTTAGCCATAAACTTAAGTAGTTAATAAACAATACTACTCGCCAGAGTACTACAAGCAACAGCTCAAAACTCAAAGGACTTGGCGGTGCTTTATATCCCCCTAGAGGAGCCTGTTCTATAATCGATAAACCCCGATAGACCCCACCACTTCTTGCTAATTCAATCTATATACCGCCATCCCCAGCAAACCCTATCAAGGCCCCAAAGTAAGCGCAAGCATATTACATAAAAACGTTAGGTCAAGGTGTAGTCTATGAAGTGGGAAGAAATGGGCTACATTTTCTAATAACAGAACAGCACATATTACAACAACCTTTATGAAACTAAAGGCCCAAGGAGGATTTAGCAGTAAATTAAGAATAGAGAGCTTAATTGAATAGGGCCATGAAGCACGCACACACCGCCCGTCACCCTCCTCTAAAATTCCACTATCAATTCCTTAATCATCACCCAAAATACAAGAGGAGATAAGTCGTAACAAGGTAAGCATACTGGAAAGTGTGCTTGGAATACTCAAAGTGTAGCTTAACGCTAAAGCACCTGGCTTACACCCAGAAGATTTCACAACAACGTGACCACTTTGAAACCAATACTAGCCTAACTTTACTCCCCTCAACAAGCATAGAATGCTCAACTAAATCATTTACCACAAATTATTAACAGTATAGGAGATAGAAATTTTACCTAGCGCTATAGTAATAGTACCGCAAGGGAAAGATGAAAGAATACCTTAAAGTACAAAAAAGCAAAGCCTACCCCTTGTACCTTTTGCATAATGACTTAACCAGAAGCAACCTGACAAAAAGAATTTCAGCCAGAAAACCCGAAACTAGACGAGCTACTCACAAATAGTCATATAAGGACGCACTCACCTATGTAGCAAAATAGTGAAAAAATCTGTGAGTAGAGGTGAAAAGCCTAACGAGCCTAGTGATAGCTGGTTGTCCAGGAGAGAATTTTAGTTCAACCTTAAATTTACCCAATGTACCCACAAACCTAACGTAAATTTAAAAGTTAGTCTAAAGAGGAACAGCTCTTTAGATCAGGCTACAACCTTCAATAGAGAGTAAATAATTTTAATACCATTGTCGGCCTAAAAGCAGCCATCAACCAAGAAAGCGTTAAAGCTCAACACACAACACCCCTCAATCCCAACAATTTACACTAATCTCCTATCAACCAACTGGACCAACCTATTACCCAATAGGAGTGATACTGTTAACATAAGTAACAAGAATCCCAATTCTCCACAGCGCAAGCTTATATCAGACCGAATACTCACTGATAGTTAACAGCAAAGTAAAAATAAAATACACCCCAGACACCCTACTATAACAAACTGTTAACCCAACACAGGAGCGCATTAAGGAAAGATTTAAAAAAGTAAAAGGAACTCGGCAAAAACTAACCCCGCCTGTTTACCAAAAACATCACCTCCAGCATAACCAGTATTAGAGGCACTGCCTGCCCAGTGACACACGTTAAACGGCCGCGGTATCCTGACCGTGCAAAGGTAGCATAATCACTTGTTCTTTAATTAAGGACTCGAATGAATGGCCAAACGAGGGTTAAACTGTCTCTTACTTTAGATCAGTGAAATTGACCTCCCCGTGAAAAGGCGGGGATATAACAATAAGACGAGAAGACCCTATGGAGCTTAAATTAAATAACCCACATGAACACAAACAAACCTAACCAATAGGCACAATCACTGTCAACCCTTGGGTTAAAAATTTCGGTTGGGGTGACCTCGGAGCACAATAAAACCTCCGAACAATTCTAACCTAGACCTCACTAGTCAAAGTAAACCAAACTACCAACTGACCCAAACTAATTTGATCAACGGAACAAGTTACCCTAGGGATAACAGCGCAATCCTATTATAGAGTCCATATCGACAATAGGGTTTACGACCTCGATGTTGGATCAGGACACCCCAATGGTGTAACCGCTATTAACGGCCCGTTTGTTCAACGGTTAAAGTCCTACGTGATCTGAGTTCAGACCGGAGCAATCCAGGTCGGTTTCTATCTATTTAAACGTCTCTCCCAGTACGAAAGGACAAGAGAAACAGAGCCTACTTAACAAAGAGCCCTCAGTAAAATAGATGAAGTAAACTTAATCTAGCATATCACTAAAATTCCGCCCAAAATCAGGGCTTGTTAAGATGGCAGAGCCCGGTAATTGCATAAAACTTAAGACTTTAAAAACCAGAGGTTCAATTCCTCTTCTTAACATACATGTTCACGCTCAACCTCCTCCTACTAATTATCCCTATTTTACTCGCCATAGCCTTTTTAATCTTAATTGAACGCAAAATCTTAGGCTACATACAACTCCGAAAGGGCCCTAACATCGTAGGACCCCACGGCCTCCTCCAACCCTTCGCCGATGCTATAAAACTATTCATCAAAGAACCACTACGTCCTCTAACCTCCTCTACATTACTCTATATTACCGCACCAACACTAGCCCTATTTATCGCACTTATCATATGAACACCCCTACCCCTACCACAACCCTTAATTAATATAAACATAGGAATCCTATTCATACTGGCCACATCCAGCCTAGCAGTATATTCCATCCTTTGATCAGGATGAGCTTCCAATTCAAAATACGCCCTTATCGGAGCACTACGAGCAGTAGCACAAACAATTTCATACGAAGTTACTCTAGCTATTATCCTCCTATCTATTCTACTAATAAACGGATCATTTACCCTTTCCACTCTCATTACTACTCAAGAATATACATGACTCATAATCCCATCATGACCATTAGCCATAATATGATTTGTCTCCACCTTAGCAGAAACCAACCGAGCCCCCTTTGATTTAACAGAAGGGGAATCAGAACTAGTGTCAGGATTCAATGTAGAATACGCTGCAGGCCCTTTCGCCCTATTCTTCATGGCAGAATATACAAACATTATTATAATAAATGTCCTAACCACAACTCTATTCCTAGGAACACTATACAACCCCTACACACCACAGACATATTCCATAACATTCGCCACTAAAGCCCTCCTTTTAATCACACTATTCCTATGAGTACGAGCATCCTACCCACGATTCCGATACGACCAACTCATACATCTACTATGAAAAAACTTCCTACCGCTGACCCTAGCACTATGTATATGGTATATCTCCCTTCCCATCCTATCATCAGGTATTCCACCCCAAATATAGAAATATGTCTGACAAAAGAGTTACTTTGATAGAGTAAATAATAGAGGTTTAAATCCCCTTATTTCTAGAATAATAGGCATCGAACCTAATCCTAAGAATTCAAAATTCTTCGTGCTACCCAAAATACACCACATTCTATACACAGTAAGGTCAGCTAAATAAGCTATCGGGCCCATACCCCGAAAATGTTGGTTTACACCCTTCCCGTACTAATCAACCCCATTGCCCTAATACCCATTATCACAACCATCTTCACAGGGACTATACTTACCATAATCAGTTCTCACTGACTTCTAATCTGAATAGGACTAGAAATAAACATGCTAGCTATCATTCCAATCCTCGCAAAAAAGACCAATCCTCGATCTACAGAAGCCGCCACCAAATATTTTCTAACACAAGCAACAGCCTCCATACTACTTATAATAACCATCGTCATCAACGCCATATACACTGGTCAATGAAACGTCACCAATATTCATAATCTACTTACTACCCTCACAATTATTATTGCACTAACAATAAAACTAGGAATAACCCCATTCCACTTCTGAATTCCCGAAGTAACCCAAGGAGTTACACTAACAGCAGGAATACTTCTCCTAACATGACAAAAACTAGCCCCAATCTCCATTATACTACAAATTTACCCATCAATAAACACAAACATCCTCCTGGCATTTGCCCTATTATCAACCCTAGTGGGAGGCTGAGGAGGACTAAACCAAACTCAACTACGAAAAATCCTAGCCTACTCATCCATCGCCCACATAGGTTGAATAGTAGCCGTCCTAACATTCTGCCCATCCTTAACAATCCTAAACTTACTAGTCTACCTAATATTAACCATCACCTTAATCACCATACTCAACATCAACACAAGCACCACCACACTTACTTTATCAATCCTATGGAACAAAAATCCAACAATCACCTTAATAATCCTAACATCCCTTCTATCCCTAGGAGGACTACCCCCACTTACAGGTTTCCTACCCAAATGGGTAATCGTCCAAGAATTAACAAAAAATAACAATATTACCATAGCCACAATTATAGTAATCACAGCACTCCTAAATCTTTACTTCTACATACGACTAATCTATTCTACCTCCCTAACAATATTCCCTACATCTAACAACATAAAAATAAAATGACAACTCCAACCAACAAAATTCACATTATTTTTATCATCACTAATTACCCTATCCACCTTATCCCTCCCCTTATCACCAATTCTACTAACATTAAACTAGAAATTTAGGTTAAATAGACCAAGAGCCTTCAAAGCCCTAAGAAAGTAAACAATACTTAATTTCTGTTAATAAGGACTGCAGGACTCTATCCTACATCAATTGGACGCAAACCAAACGCTTTACTTAAGCCAAATCCTCACCTAGACTGGTGGGCTCCAACCCCACGAAAATTTAGTTAACAGCTAAACGCCCTAATCAACTGGCTTCAATCTACTTCTCCCGCCGCTAGGGGAAAAAAGGCGGGAGAAGCCCCGGCAGAATTGAAGCTGCTTCTTTGAATTTGCAATTCAATATGAAAATTCACCTCAGAGCTGGTAAAAAGAGGGTTTACCTCTGTCTTTAGATTTACAGTCCAATGCCTCTACCTCAGCCATTTTACCAGTACCTATGTTCATCAACCGTTGATTATACTCAACAAACCATAAAGATATCGGAACCCTTTACTTATTATTTGGAGCTTGAGCAGGAATAGTGGGAACAGCTCTCAGCCTTCTTATTCGTGCAGAACTTGGCCAACCAGGAACTTTACTAGGAGACGATCAAATTTACAATGTAATTGTTACAGCCCATGCTTTCGTCATAATCTTCTTTATAGTAATACCTATTATAATCGGTGGCTTCGGTAATTGATTAGTTCCCCTAATAATTGGAGCACCTGATATAGCATTCCCTCGGATAAACAACATAAGCTTCTGACTCCTACCTCCATCCTTTCTTCTCCTTCTTGCTTCCTCAATAGTAGAGGCCGGTGCAGGGACAGGATGAACAGTATACCCACCCCTAGCAGGAAATTTAGCCCATGCAGGAGCTTCTGTAGACTTAACCATTTTCTCTCTACATCTAGCAGGAGTATCCTCTATCCTAGGGGCTATTAACTTCATCACCACAGTAATTAATATAAAACCCCCAGCCATATCACAATACCAGACCCCTTTATTTGTATGATCCGTAATAATCACAGCTGTACTCCTCTTACTATCTTTACCAGTCTTAGCAGCGGGCATTACGATACTCTTAACTGACCGCAACCTAAACACTACCTTCTTTGACCCTGCTGGAGGTGGAGATCCCATTTTATATCAACACTTATTCTGATTCTTCGGACACCCCGAAGTGTACATTCTAATTCTACCTGGTTTCGGAATAATTTCTCATATCGTCACGTACTACTCAGGCAAAAAAGAACCATTCGGGTACATGGGCATAGTTTGAGCCATAATATCCATTGGCTTCCTGGGCTTTATTGTGTGAGCCCACCATATATTCACAGTCGGTATGGACGTAGATACCCGCGCATACTTTACATCAGCTACCATAATCATCGCTATTCCCACAGGCGTAAAAGTCTTCAGCTGACTAGCCACATTACATGGCGGCAATATTAAATGATCACCTGCCATACTATGAGCCCTAGGCTTTATCTTTCTATTTACAGTCGGAGGGCTAACAGGAATCGTACTTGCCAACTCATCTTTAGATATTGTCCTCCACGACACATACTACGTAGTAGCACATTTCCACTATGTGTTGTCAATAGGAGCAGTTTTCGCAATCATAGGAGGATTTGCACACTGATTCCCTCTATTCTCAGGTTACACGTTAGATGACACTTGGGCAAAAATTCACTTTGCAATTATATTTGTAGGCGTAAATATAACCTTTTTCCCTCAACACTTCCTAGGTCTATCCGGAATACCACGACGCTACTCAGACTATCCTGATGCCTATACATTATGAAACACCGTATCATCCATTGGCTCTTTCATCTCTCTGACAGCAGTAATACTAATAATTTTTATAATCTGAGAGGCTTTTGCTTCAAAACGAGAAGTCCTAATGGTAGAACTTACACCAACAAACCTAGAATGACTACACGGCTGTCCCCCACCTTACCACACATTCGAAGAACCCGCATATGTAAAAATACCTTAAGAAAGGAAGGAATCGAACCCTCTACAACTGGTTTCAAGCCAACCACATAACCACTATGACTTTCTTCATTCAAGATATTAGTAAAACAATTACATGACTTTGTCAAAGTTAACTTATAGGTTGAACCCCTATATATCTTCATGGCCTATCCAGTCCAACTGGGGTTTCAGGACGCTGCTTCCCCTATCATGGAAGAGCTCTTATATTTCCATGATCACACTCTAATAATTGTGTTTTTAATTAGCTCTTTAGTTCTCTATATCATCTCTCTAATACTCACCACCAAGCTCATACACACAAGCACTATGGACGCACAAGAAGTAGAAACAGTATGAACTATCTTACCTGCAATCATCCTAATTCTTATTGCCCTCCCATCCCTACGTATCTTGTACATGATAGATGAGATTACTTCTCCTTCATTAACCCTTAAAACCATAGGCCATCAATGATACTGAAGCTATGAGTATACAGATTACGAAGACCTGTCTTTCGACTCATACATGATCCCATCATCGGACCTCAAGCCCGGGGAACTTCGCCTACTTGAAGTCGATAACCGAGTTGTACTGCCTACAGAAATATCAATTCGAATACTCATTTCTTCAGAAGACGTATTACACTCATGAACTGTACCTTCACTAGGTGTAAAAACAGATGCTATCCCAGGACGCCTAAACCAAGCAACCTTAATAACCTCGCGTCCGGGCATCTACTATGGCCAATGCTCAGAAATCTGCGGTGCAAACCACAGCTTCATACCTATCGTACTCGAGCTAATCCCCCTAAAACATTTCGAGGAATGATTATTATCTATATTTTAACATCACTGTGAAGCTAATTAGCATTAACCTTTTAAGTTAAAGACTGAAAGCTTAGATCTTTCCACAGTGAAATGCCCCAACTAGATACATCAACATGACTTATCACAATTCTTTCGATGGTTTTAACCCTATTTATCATTTTCCAACTAAAAGTCTCAAAATTTAACTATCCCTTAAACCCGGAATCAAAAACTATTAATGTAAACAAATATGTAAGCCCCTGAGAAACAAAATGAACGAAAATCTATTTGCCTCTTTCATTACCCCAACAATTGTAGGAATCCCTATTGTGATTCTAATCATCGCAATCCCTAGCATTCTCTTCCCTTCACCCACCCGTCTCATTTCCAACCGATTGACTTCCTTACAACAATGACTCATTCAACTAGTACTAAAACAACTAATAATGATACACAGCATTAAAGGACGAACTTGGTCTCTTATACTAATTTCACTAATCCTATTTATTGGATCAACCAACTTACTAGGCCTATTACCCCACTCATTCACCCCTACTACTCAACTATCAATGAATCTAGGCATAGCCATCCCACTATGAGCTGCTGCAGTCATTACAGGCTTTCGTCATAAAACAAAAATATCCTTAGCTCACCTACTACCACAAGGAACACCAGTCCCTCTTATCCCCATACTAGTAATCATCGAAACCATTAGCCTTTTCATTCAACCTATAGCATTAGCCGTACGATTGACAGCTAACATTACAGCAGGTCACCTACTCATACACTTAATTGGTGGAGCCACCTTAGTATTAACCTCAATTAGTCCCACCACTGCCTCAATTACATTTACTATTCTTATTCTCCTTACAATCCTTGAACTTGCCGTCGCCCTAATCCAAGCCTATGTATTTACTTTACTAGTTAGCCTTTATTTACATGACAACACCTAATGACCCACCAAACCCACGCTTACCACATAGTCAACCCCAGTCCCTGACCCCTTACAGGAGCTCTTTCCGCCCTTCTAATAACGTCTGGCCTTGCCATATGGTTCCACCACAACTCCAATACACTTCTTACCCTAGGGTTACTAACCAACTTACTAACTATATACCAATGATGACGTGACGTTGTGCGAGAAGGGACATTCCAAGGACACCACACTCGAGCTGTCCAAAAAGGTCTACGATACGGGATAGTCTTATTTATCATCTCAGAAATTTTCTTCTTCGCAGGCTTCTTTTGAGCCTTTTACCATTCTAGCCTAGCCCCCACTCCCGAACTAGGTGGTTGTTGACCCCCAACAGGCATCCATCCACTAAACCCTCTTGAAGTACCCTTACTCAATACAGCCGTCCTACTGGCTTCAGGCGTATCCATCACTTGAGCCCATCATGATTTAATAGAAGGCAATCGAACACACATACTCCAAGCTCTACTAATCACTATCTCCCTAGGCATTTATTTCACACTTCTCCAAGCCTCCGAGTATTTCGAAACATCCTTCACAATTTCAGACGGCGTCTACGGCTCAACTTTCTTCATAGCAACCGGCTTTCACGGATTACATGTAATTATTGGATCAACTTTCCTAACTGTCTGCTTCTTTCGTCAACTAAAATTTCACTTTACATCCAACCATCATTTTGGATTTGAAGCAGCAGCCTGATACTGACATTTCGTTGACGTAGTCTGACTATTCCTTTACGTCTCTATTTACTGATGAGGATCCTATTCTTTTAGTATCAACCTAGTACAATTGACTTCCAATCAATTAGCTTCGGCAAAACCCGAAAAAGAATAATCAATCTCTCTCTAACCCTAATAATCGACATTACCCTAGCCCTACTACTCGTAGTAATCGCATTCTGACTCCCACAACTAAACATCTACACTGAAAAATACAGCTCCTATGAATGTGGTTTCGACCCAATAGAATCTGCTCGCTTACCATTCTCAATAAAATTTTTCCTGGTAGCCATTACATTCCTCCTATTCGACCTAGAAATCGCTCTCCTTCTACCACTCCCTTGAGCATCTCAAACAACCAACCTAAATTTCATACTAACAATAGCCCTTCTGCTAATCTCTGTTCTAGCCGCAGGCCTAGCCTACGAATGATCTCAAAAAGGGTTAGAATGAGAAGAATAACATGGTAGTTAGTTTAAACTAAAATAAATGATTTCGACTCATTAGATTATGACCTATCCATAACTACTAAAATGCCCTCAATCTTTACCAATATTATTCTGGCCTTTGCCACTGCCCTTTTAGGTACATTAATCTTTCGCTCCCACCTAATATCCTCACTTCTATGTCTAGAGGGCATAATACTCTCTATATTCGTCCTGAGCACCCTCATCATTCTAAATATACACTTCACAATATCTTTCATAATACCTATTCTACTACTAGTATTCGCAGCATGCGAAGCAGCCGTAGGCCTAGCCCTTTTAGTCATGGTCTCCAACACATATGGACTGGACTATATCCAAAACCTCAATCTCCTTCAATGCTAAAAATCATTGTCCCAACAATTATACTATTTCCAGTAACCTGATACTCAAGCAATTCTAAAATTTGAATCAACACAACTCTATACAGCCTAATAATCAACTTCGTAGGCCTATCTCTCTTAAATCAATCCAACAATAACAGTAACAATTTCTCCCTAAACTTTTTCTCAGACCCACTATCATCGCCACTTCTAATATTAACAATATGACTACTACCCCTTATAATTATAGCAAGCCAATACCACCTCAAAAAAGAACCCTGACTACGCAAAAAGTCCTATCTCTCTATACTAATCTCCCTACAAATATTTCTAGTTATAACATTCACCGCTAGTGAACTAATCCTATTCTACATTCTATTTGAAGCTACGCTAATCCCTACCCTCATCATCATCACCCGCTGAGGTAACCAGACAGAACGACTAAACGCAGGGTTATATTTCCTATTTTACACCCTTATCGGATCCCTACCACTACTTGTAGCACTAATCCACTTACAAAACACCATAGGCTCACTAAACCTTCTAACGATAAATTTCTGACTCAAGGAGTTACCCAACTCATGATCAAGTAATCTACTATGAATAGCATGCATTATAGCATTTATAGTTAAAATACCACTGTATGGCTTCCACTTATGACTACCAAAAGCCCATGTAGAAGCACCCATTGCTGGCTCAATAGTCCTTGCAGCCGTACTACTAAAACTAGGAGGTTACGGTATAATACGAATCACCATAGTCCTCGATCCCACAACAAAATCTATAGCATACCCATTCCTCATACTATGCTTATGAGGAATAATTATAACCAGCTCTATTTGCCTACGACAGACAGACCTAAAATCACTCATCGCCTACTCATCCGTCAGCCACATAGCATTAGTCATTGTAGCTATCCTCATTCAAACACCATGAAGCTTTATAGGAGCAACAGCCCTAATAATCGCCCATGGCCTAACATCGTCCATACTATTCTGCCTTGCCAATTCAAACTATGAACGAATCCACAGTCGAACCATACTACTAGCACGAGGACTTCAAACCCTTCTACCCCTTATAGCTACCTGATGACTATTAGCAAGCTTAACCAACCTAGCTTTACCCCCTTCCATTAATCTAATTGGAGAATTACTTGTAATAATAGCAACCTTCTCATGATCAAATATCTCAATTATTCTAATAGGCCTAAACATACTAATCACCGCTCTCTACTCTCTCTATATACTAATCACTACACAACGAGGAAAACCTACATTCCATATACACAACCTTAATCCTTCATTCACACGAGAAAACACCCTAATATCCATACACATACTTCCCCTACTATTCCTCACCCTAAACCCCAAGACCATCTTAGGCCCAACGTTCTGTAGATATAGTTTAAACAAAACACTAGATTGTGAATCCAGCAATAGAAGCTCAAACCCTCTTATCTACCGAGAAAGAGACACAAGAACTGCTAATTCTTAATTCCATACATAAAAATATGGCTTCCTCAACTTTTAAAGGATATGAGTTATCCGTTGGTCTTAGGAACCAAAAAATTGGTGCAACTCCAAATAAAAGTAATAAATTTATTTTCCTCCCTCACCCTAATTACACTAACAATCCTAGCCCTACCAATCGCTATGAATTTAACTAACCACAAAAACACCTCCTTCGCACCCCACGTGAAATCTTCTATCGCATGTGCTTTCATTACCAGCCTTATCCCAACTATACTATTCATATTCTCAGGACAAGAGATAATCATCTCCAACTGGCACTGAATGACAATCCAAACCCTAAAACTATCCCTCAGCTTCAAACTAGACCACTTCTCTATTCTATTTGTACCAGTAGCACTGTTTGTCACCTGATCCATTATAGAATTCTCAATATGATACATAAGCACCGACCCCAACATCAACCAGTTCTTCAAATACCTTCTCATATTCCTTATCACTATAGTAATCCTAGTAACAGCTAACAACCTATTCCAACTATTTATCGGCTGAGAAGGAGTAGGCATTATATCATTCCTATTAATTGGTTGATGGTACGGACGAACTGACGCAAATACAGCAGCCTTACAAGCAATCCTATATAACCGTATCGGAGACATTGGATTCATCCTAGCCATGGCATGATTTTTATTATACTCAAACACATGGGAATTCCAACAAATATTTATACTTAACCAAGATCCCAATATTATCCCACTGATCGGCCTACTTCTAGCAGCCACTGGAAAATCCGCCCAATTCGGATTACACCCGTGACTACCATCAGCAATAGAGGGCCCAACTCCAGTATCGGCCCTACTCCATTCCAGCACAATAGTTGTAGCAGGAATCTTCCTTCTAATTCGATTTTACCCTATAATAGAAAATAACAAAACTATCCAAACCATAGCATTATGTCTCGGTGCTATCACTACACTATTTACAGCAATATGTGCCCTTACACAAAACGATATCAAGAAAATCGTAGCCTTTTCCACTTCCAGCCAACTAGGCCTAATAATAGTCACTATTGGCATCAACCAACCCCACTTAGCCTTCCTCCATATTTGTAACCATGCATTCTTCAAAGCTATGCTCTTTATATGCTCTGGATCCATCATCCATAACCTAAATGACGAACAAGATATCCGAAAAATAGGAGGTCTATTTAAAGCTATGCCCTTCACATCCTCATCCCTTATCATCGGAAGCCTTGCACTAACAGGCATACCCTTTCTAACAGGCTTCTACTCAAAAGACCTAATTATTGAATCCACAAACACCTCAAACACCAACGCCTGAGCCCTAATAATCACACTAATTGCCACCTCCTTAACTGCCATCTACAGCACACGAATTATTTTCTACGTACTAACAAACCAACCCCGATTTACAACTACAATTACCGTTAATGAAAACAACCCCTTATTAATCAATTCAATCAAACGCCTAGCATTTGGTAGCATTTTCGCTGGGTTCTTCTTATCCTATAATATTCCCCCCATAAATCTACCCCAAATAACAATGCCTACTTACCTAAAAATAACGGCCTTAATAGTAACCATTACAGGATTTATCCTAGCAATAGAACTAAACCTTATAACAAAAAACCTAAAACTCAAACCATCCTCAAACATATTCAAATTTTCAGAACAACTGGGATACTTCCCAACCACCATGCACCGTCTCATACCATCACTCAACCTAATCATAAGCCAAAAAACGGCATCTCTCCTACTAGACCTGGTCTGACTAGAAAAAACCATACCAAAAAACCTATCTCACCTACAAATTACCACCTCAATTGTAGTATCCAACCAAAAAGGCCTAATCAAACTATATTTTATTACATTCCTAACCTCCATCCTCCTAACTACCCTCCTAATCATTTAATAACCCATACCTACCCTCGAATAATCTCAATAACAATTAAAACACTAACAAACAAAGATCACGCAGCAATCATAACAAATCAACTAGTCTTATCATAAAGAGCTGTGACCCCTAAAGAATCTTCACGAACTACGCCAACCTCCTTATCTATAAACATAATCCAATTTTCCAAACTAATAAAACCAACTCCACCTAACCCCTCACACCCAACCATCAACATCATTACTAACAACTCCATCACTGACCCCAACAACAAGGCCCCCCAAATAACAACACTAGACCCCCAAGTCTCAGGGTACTCCTCAGTAGCTATAGCCGTAGTATAACCAAACACCACAAGCATTCCCCCCAAATAAATCAAAAACACCATCAAACCTACAAAAGAACCCCCAAAATTCATAACTATACCACAACCCACAGCCCCACTAACAATAAGCCCAACACCACCATAAATGGGAGAAGGCTTTGAAGAAAAACTCATAAATCCTAGTACAAAACTAACACTTAATATAAATACAACATAAGCCATAGTTCCTACATGGAGTTAAACCATGACTAATGACATGAAAAATCATCGTTGTAATTCAACTACAAAAACCCTAATGACCAACATCCGAAAAAACCACCCCCTAATTAAAATCATAAACAGTTCATTTATTGACCTCCCAGCTCCATCCAACATCTCCTCATGATGAAACTTCGGTTCCCTTCTAGGAGCCTGCCTAGCCCTTCAAATTATCACAGGATTATTCCTAGCAATACACTACACAGCAGACACAACAACCGCATTCTCCTCCGTCACCCACATCTGCCGAGACGTAAACTACGGATGAGTGATTCGATATCTCCATGCCAACGGAGCATCCATATTCTTTTTATGCTTATTCATCCACGTAGGTCGAGGACTATACTATGGCTCTTTCGTACTATCAGAAACTTGAAACATCGGAATTATCCTACTTTTCACAGTAATAGCCACAGCCTTTATAGGATATGTCCTCCCATGAGGACAAATATCCTTCTGAGGTGCTACAGTAATCACCAACCTACTTTCAGCAATCCCTTACATCGGTACCAACTTAGTTGAATGAATCTGAGGCGGTTTCTCCGTCGACAAAGCCACACTAACCCGATTCTTCGCATTCCACTTTATCCTACCCTTCATTATCACAGCTCTAGTTATAGTTCACCTCCTCTTTCTTCACGAAACAGGATCTAATAACCCACTAGGCATCCCATCAAACCCCGACAAAATCCCATTTCACCCTTACTATACAATCAAAGATTTATTAGGACTTCTCCTACTTATTCTCCCACTCATAACCCTAGTATTCTTCTCTCCCGACCTACTAGGAGACCCTGACAATTACACTCCAGCCAACCCTCTCAGCACTCCACCCCATATTAAGCCAGAGTGATATTTCTTATTTGCCTACGCTATTCTACGATCCATCCCTAACAAATTAGGAGGAGTACTAGCCCTAATCCTCTCTATCCTAATTCTAGCCATTATTCCCCTACTCCAAACAGCCAAACAACAAAGCATAATATTCCGGCCCCTAAGCCAATGCCTATTCTGAATCCTAGTAGCCGACCTATACACCCTAACCTGAATTGGAGGACAACCCGTCGAACACCCTTTCATCACCATCGGTCAGACAGCATCCATTCTATATTTCACCCTCATCCTCATTGCCATGCCAACAATAGGCCTAATCGAAAATAAAATACTTAAATGAAGAGTCCTTGTAGTATATCTAATACCCCGGTCTTGTAAACCGAAAATGGAGAACTCCTCTCCCCAGGACACCTCAAGGAAGAAGCACCAGCCCCACCTTCAGCCCCCAAAGCTGAAATTCTACTTAAACTACTCCTTGTCAAACATTTGTATAACTCCCCCATTAATTATAACTGCGTTAACCCGCCCTATGTACGTCGTGCATTATGCGCCCTTCCCCATAAATTATGTATTGGTACATATTATGTATAATCTTACATGGCACATATTATGTATATCGTACATACAACTCCAGCCCGCATGCTTATAAGCATGTACATTGTTCCTATTGATCGTGCATAAAACACTCTATGTGTAACTCAATACCAAATCTGTACCCCATGGCTATCCATAAACCTAATGAAATGCTTGATTTTGTAAGGCTCATAACGTTATTAATCGGATATGGCACATCTCTACATTAATCGGACAAGGCACATATCAAGTTCGATATTTCTCGTCAATACGGATAATCACCCGTGTTATTCCTAGTGGAACTACCATCCTCCGTGAAACCATCAACCCGCTCACATAATGCCTCTCTTCTCGCTCCGGGCCCATAAAACTTGGGGGTAGCTATAATGAAACTATACCTGGCATCTGGTTCTTACTTCAGGGCCATAACAAGTTCGGTCACTCATTCGTTCCTCTTAAATAAGACATCTCGATGGATTAATTACTATTTAGTCCGTGACCTTGGCATCAATTGAACTGTCATGCCTCTGGTATCTTTTAATTTTCGGGGATGCTTGGACTCACCATTGGCCTACAACGGCCCGCGCGCGGTGCACTGATTGTAGTCGGATTAAACATGTACCTTCTTTATCCTCATAATTATCATAGGGGCTATTTAATCCATGCTCGAAGGACATAGATCTTTTAAACAGCTCATGTGCATACGCATGCACACGAACCGCACGTACGAACGCACGAACGCACGTACGCACGTACACACGTACGCACGTACACACGTACACACGTACACACGTATACACGTATACACGTATACACGTATACACGTATACACGTATACACGTACGCACGTATACACGTATACACGTATACACGTATACACGTATACACGTACACACGTACACACGTACACACGTACACACGTACACACGTATACACGTATACACGTATACACGTATACACGTATACACGTATACACGTATACACGTATACACGTATACACGTATACACGTATACACGTATACACGCATACACGCATACACGCATACACGCATACACGCATACACACACGCACACACGCACGTTTATTTAATACCCAATTATCTTACGCAAACCCCCCTTACCCCCCGTTCTAGATTTTTCACAGATTTGGTACATTCGCTCCTGCCAAACCCCAAAAACAAGAGCTTCCCGCACTGCCTACTCAACTAGAACTGCTATTACTACTAAATTAATATCGAAAACTGCTAACCCCACCCAACTTTTTCAAAAAATAAATTCTTTTTAAGACACCCAAAATTTTGGCTGACATGTCAGTATTGTTCAAAGGCTTTACAACCTTTTAAAATAATTTAAAACAACTTAAACTCAACTGTAAATTTAACTATAAATCCCAACTACCTTCCATCAACCACTCAAAAAAATCACCCCAAATCTGCCACACTAAAATAATTAAACCCCATACCCCTCCTCCATCTCACCTTCATACTGACATGACACTTAAAACTCCACCACAACTAGCACAAACACAA